GGACGTATCGACGGAAAAGAAATTGCGCGTGTTGAATGGATCAGAGAGGGTAGGGTTCCACTACAAACCATTCGAGCTAAAATTGATTATTGTTCCTATACAGTTCGAACAATCTATGGGGTATTAGGCATCAAAATTTGGATCTTTATAGAAGGGGAATAATAAACCTTTATTTCCCTTTGCATTCTATCGAGCGATGGAACAAAAAATGATAAATTAGTTTCTTCTTTTTCTGTTCAATAAAAAAAATGAACAATTATAATTCTATAAGGTTTAATAAAAATTAAATGAATCTTTTGATAAAATTGCTATGCTTAGTGTGTGACTCGTTGGTTTTTTGAGGGTTAGTATAAAAAACCAGCCCCATAGTATAAACAAATAACTATAGAAATAATAACCAACTCATCACTTCGTATTATCTGGATCCAAAGAACCAGTCAAGATATGATATATTGTTCATATTATTGTAGCAACTGAAATCTTTTTTTATTAAAAAATCTGCTTCTAAGTTGTCAATCGAAAAAAAAAAAAACGAAATAAAAAAGAAAGGGTATGGATAAATGGAAGGATGAGAGAAAGAAAGAAAAAGAATCAAGAATATTGATGATATAGAATTCCAATATGTAAGGTCTATGAGTCATCTCAGAAAAAATCTGCGTAATAAAGCATCAATACGGATTCATCATTAAATGGATCTGCTCATCGAACAAAAAATAAAGAGCTTCGAGCCAATAAAGACTAAGAATATTGACTCAAGAACTAATAGCTCCGTTGTAGAATTCAGACCTAACCATTAAGTAAGAAGCGATGGGAACGATGGAACCTGTGAATTCAAAAGATTTTAGCGAAAATGAATTCGAATGATTCATTGATCGGGATGGCGGAACCGGCCAGAGACCAATTAATCTATTCGGAAAACTTATGAACTAATGATAGAACTGAAATAGAAATTGAAAGAGTAAATATTCGCCCGCGAAAACTTTTTTTCTTGGATTGCTAAAATTGGGTCAATCCAATACGATAAAGAGTAAAACAAAAGAAAGATTTATTTTAACATTCTAAAATATATAAATATAATAAAAAAATAGTTATTTAATATATTTAGATTTAGTTACCTATACAAACAAGATATACAAATGAAAAATAGATTTGATCTAGATTAAATGAAATCCATGATTTAGTATATTACTTATTATATTAAATACATGTATATCTTAAATTATATTCTATCTGAATTGAATTCAAAATCTTGAATTTGAATTGATTTTATTCGCGAGGAGCTGGATGAGAAGAAACTCTCACGTCCGGTTCTGTAGTAGAGATGGACTTCAAAACAAACCATCAACTATAACCCCAAAAGAACCAGATTCCGTAAACAACATAGAGGAAGAATGAAGGGAATATCTTATCGAGGTAATACTGTTTGTTTTGGTAAATACGCTCTTCAGGCACTTGAACCCGCTTGGATCACATCTAGACAAATAGAAGCAGGTCGACGAGCAATGACACGAAATGCACGTCGCGGCGGAAAAATATGGGTCCGTATATTTCCAGATAAACCAGTTACAGTAAGGCCCGCAGAAACACGTATGGGTTCAGGTAAAGGCTCTCCCGAATATTGGGTAGCTGTTGTTAAACCAGGTCGAATCCTTTATGAAATGGGTGGAGTAACAGAAAATATAGCCAGAAGGGCTATTTCAATAGCAGCGTCCAAAATGCCTATACGAGCTCAATTCATCATTTCGGGATAAAAAAGAAATAGGCCTTAAAAATCGCCGGTGCAGGTTTCTTTTTTTGAACAAATAATATTTCTTTTTTTCTTCGACCTTTTTATTGTAAAAAACAGATAAAAAAAAATGATATGATTCAACCTCAGACCCATTTGAATGTAGCAGATAACAGCGGGGCTAAAGAATTGATGTGTATTCGAATCATAGGAGCTAGCAATCGTCGATATGCTCATATTGGTGACGTTATTGTTGCTGTGATCAAAGACGCAGTTCCAAACATGCCTCTAGAAAGATCAGAAGTGGTCAGAGCTGTAATTGTCCGTACTTGTAAAGAACTTAAACGTGACAACGGTATGATAATACGATATGATGACAATGCTGCAGTTGTGATTGATCAAGAAGGAAATCCAAAAGGAACTCGAGTTTTTGGTGCGATTGCCCGAGAATTGAGACAGTTCAATTTTACTAAAATAGTTTCATTAGCTCCCGAGGTATTATAAAATGAGACCACGATACGGTTATAGGTTATAGTAGGGTATTTAAAAGAAATAGATTAAGATTCATTTAGTAGATTTTGTCTCACGTATATACCTTTCAAAATTCATTTCATATTAAAAAAAAATACGTAAAAAAAGCATGTTGATTATATCCAAATTTGGAGGCACCAATAATTTTAATTAATCATGGGTAGTGATACTATTGCTGACATAATAACCTCTATACGAAATGCCGATATGTATAGAAAAAGCGTGGTTCGAGTAGCAGCTACTAACATCAGCCAAAGTATTGTTAAAATACTTTTACGAGAGGGTTTTATCGAAAACGTGAGAAAACATCGAGAAAACAACAAATCTTTTTTGGTTTTAACCCTACGACATAGAAGGAATAGGAAAAGGACTTATCGAAATCTTTTAAATTTAAAACGGATCAGTCGGCCGGGTCTACGAATCTATTCTAACTATCAAAGAATTCCTAGAATTTTAGGCGGGATGGGGGTTGTAATTCTTTCTACCTCTCGGGGTATAATGACAGACCGAGAGGCTCGACTAGAAAGAATAGGCGGAGAAATTTTGTGTTATATATGGTAATCTTTCTAATATCGGAATTAAACAGGAAACTTCTTTTTTGTGAAAAAGAAAAGAGAAGGGGTGGGTTGTCTAATAGGGTTCTTCCTCCACTAGTTGATACTTCAAGGAGGTTTTACCTGGAATGAAAGAACAAAAATGGATTCATGAAGGTTTAATTACTGAATCGCTTCCCAACGGCATGTTCCGGGTTCGTTTAGATAATGAAGATATGATTCTAGGTTATGTTTCAGGAAAGATCCGACGTAGTTTTATACGAATATTGCCAGGAGATAGAGTCAAAATTGAAGTAAGTCGTTATGATTCAACTAGAGGTCGTATAATTTATCGACTCCGCAACAAAGATTCGAAAGATTAGGTGTTTTTTCAACTTCACTATTTCTTTCGTAGGAATACGATTCGAAATCGAAAATTTCAATAAACTAATTTTCTCCCAAGAAATGGATTCAAAATTAAAGTAAGGAGTGGCAAATATGAAAATAAGAGCTTCTGTTCGTAAAATTTGTGAAAAATGTCGACTGATCCGTCGTCGAGGACGAATTATAGTAATTTGTTCCAACCCAAGACATAAACAAAGACAAGGATAATAAGACTCGTTAAAGACCCAATATACAAATAAGAAAGGGGATCTTTTTTGACATGAAATGGATATATCCATATATCTCTGACTCAAATTTATGAGATGATAAAATATGGCAAAAGCTATACCGAAAAAGGGTTCACGTGGACGTATTGGTTCACGTAAGAGTATACGTAAAATACCAAAGGGGGTTATTCATATTCAAGCAAGTTTCAATAATACCATTGTGACTGTTACAGATGTACGAGGGCGAGTGGTTTCTTGGTCCTCTGCCGGTACTTGTGGCTTCCGAGGTACAAGAAGAGGGACGCCATTTGCTGCTCAAACCGCGGCAGCAAATGCTATTCGTGCAGTAGTAGATCAAGGTATGCAACGAGCAGAAGTCATGATTAAAGGTCCCGGTCTCGGAAGAGACGCAGCATTACGAGCTATTCGCAGAAGTGGTATACTATTAACTTTCGTACGGGATGTAACTCCTATGCCACATAATGGCTGTAGACCCCCGAAAAAAAGACGTGTGTAGAAATCAAAATTGAAGCAATTTCAATAGCAAGAGAAATAAATGATTCAATGATCAGATAAAATAATATTATTATGGTTCGAGAGAAAATAACAGTATCTACTCGGACACTACAGTGGAAGTGTGTTGAATCAGCAGCAGACAGTAAGCGTCTTTTGTATGGGCGCTTTATTCTGTCTCCGCTTATGAAAGGTCAAGCAGACACAATAGGCATTGCGATGCGAAGAGCTTTGCTTGGAGAAATCGAAGGAACATGTATCACACGTGCAAAATCTGAGAAAATATCACACGAATATTCTACCATAAAGGGTATTCAAGAATCAGTACATGAAATTTTAATGAATTTGAAAGAAATCGTATTGAGAAGTAATCTCTATGGAACTTGTGAGGCGTCTATTTGTGTCAGGGGCCCTGGATATGTAACTGCTCAAGATATCATCCTACCGCCTTATGTAGAAATCGTCGATAATACACAGCATATAGCTAGCTTGACGGAACCCATTCAGTTGGTTATTGGATTACAAATCGAGAAGAATCGTGGATATCTTATAAAAGCGCCAAATACCTTTCAAGATAGAAGTTATCCTATAGATCCTGTATTCATGCCTGTTCGAAATGCAAATCATAGTATTCATTCTTATGAAAATGGTAACAAAGAGATACTATTTCTCGAAATATGGACAAATGGAAGTTTAACTCCTAAAGAAGCACTTCACGAAGCCTCCCGGAATTTGATTGATTTATTGATTCCCTTTTTACATACCAAAGAAGAAAATTTAAATTTAGAGGACAATCAACACATAGTTCCTTTACCCCCTTTTACCTTTTATGATAAATTGGCTAAACTAACAAAAAATAAAAAAAAAATGGCGTTGAAATCGATTTTTATTGACCAATCAGAATTGCCTCCCAGAATCTATAATTGCCTCAAAAGGTCCAACATATATACATTATTGGACCTTTTGAATAACAGTCAAGAAGATCTTATGAAAATGGAACATTTTCGCATAGAAGATGTCAAACAAATTTTAGGGATTCTAGAAAAAAATTTCGTAATTGATTTACCGAAATAAATCCATTGGATT